CAAGTATTTTGTTTTTGTAATCTTTAGTACTATAAATAAATTTCTAATGGAATGACTTTTTTATTCCAACTCAAATTAAATAATTTCATTGTTATTGTTTCTCAAAGGACCGGTATAGTAAAGACTCAAAGTTTCGAATTTTGGTATATAAACTACGAGTTTGTATATGTACCTCCCGATTCAAGGAATTGAATCAATAAATAAAATTAAGAAATAAAATATAAGGCAAAGGGAAGAAGATAATCCAAGGATTCCATCATTAGATGATGTTTTAATATCTGTATCGAATCAATAAAAGCAGTAATCCTCTCCCGGGATTTTAATAAAATAATTATTTCTTTATTTAATAAAAAATGAATTTAAAAATCGAACAAAAACCAATACAAAAAAAGGAGAGAGAGCTTTGTTTGTGTAAAAGCATGATATGTCTACAGTATAATATATAAATAGAATTGAAATATAAGTAAAATTCCGTTGAATTAATAGACATATTCCACGCAAAACTAATTAGCACATAAAAAAAAAAAAGAAAAAAATTCTTATTTCGCCTAAGAAGTTCCGGGTGAATTGACAATTCCAATTCGAATAGAGTAATTCAGTATAGTACACATTAATAGGAGTGCTTCTATGTTTCTGCTTTACGAATATGATATTTTTTGGGCATTTTTGATAATATCAAGTGTTATCCCTATCTTGGCATTTGTAATTTCCGGGGTTTTAGCCCCGATTAGTGAAGGAACAGAGAAGTTCTCTAGTTATGAATCGGGTATAGAACCCATGGGGGATGCTTGGGTACAATTCCGAATTCGTTATTACATGTTTGCTCTAGTTTTTGTTGTTTTTGATGTTGAAACAGTTTTTCTTTATCCATGGGCAATGAGTTTCGATGTATTGGGTGTATCCGTATTTATAGAAGCTTTGATTTTTGTGCTTATCCTAATTGCTGGTTTAGTTTATGCATGGCGAAAAGGGGCATTGGAATGGTATTAGCTCCTGAATATTCAGATAATAAAAAAAAAAAGAAAGTAAAGAATGACATGGAAACAGTTATAAATTTGATTGAATTTCCATTAATTGACCAAACAATTCCCAATTCTGTTATTTCAACTACATCAAATGATTTTTCGAATTGGTCAAGACTATCCAGTTTATGGCCGCTTTTATATGGCACTAGTTGTTGTTTCATCGAATTTGCTTCATTACTAGGCTCGCGATTCGACTTTGATCGTTATGGATTAGTACCAAGATCGAGTCCTAGACAAGCAGACCTTATTTTAACAGCAGGTACAGTAACAATGAAAATGGCTCCCTCCTTGGTAAGATTATATGAGCAAATGCCTGAACCAAAATATGTTATTGCTATGGGTGCCTGTACTATTACAGGGGGGATGTTCAGTACCGATTCTTATAGTACCGTTCGGGGAGTCGATAAACTAATTCCTGTCGATGTCTATTTGCCCGGATGTCCGCCTAAACCAGAGGCCGTTATCGATGCTATAACGAAACTTCGTAAGAAGATATCCCGAGAAATCCATGAGGATAAAATTGGGTCTCAACAAGAAAATCGATGTTTTACCACCAATCACAAGTTTTATGTTCGACGCAGTATTCATACGGGAAATTATGATCAAAGATTGCTCTATAAATCATCATCTACTTCAGAGATATCTTCTGAAACATTTTTCAAATCCAAAAACTCAAAATTTTCCCACGAATTGGTAAATTAGGCAAATAGTTTTTCTTTGTAACGAATAACAATGGTCAATTTTTATAAATTTCATTGTAAATATGAAATAGTCATATAAATACAAATGTGGGAGAGATCAAAAAGATGCAGGGTCGTTTATCTGCTTGGCTAGTCAAGCATGAGCTAGTTCATAGGTCTTTAGGTTTCGATTACCAAGGAATAGAGACTTTACAAATAAAACCGGAGGATTGGGACTCCATTGCTGTCATTTCATATGTTTATGGTTACAATTATTTACGCTCTCAGTGTGCTTATGATGTATCACCTGGCGGGTCGTTAGCTAGTGTGTATCATCTTACGAGAATACAGTATGGTGTAGATCAACCGGAAGAGGTATGCATAAAAGTATTTATTCCAAGGAGGAATCCTAGAATTCCCTCTGTTTTCTGGATTTGGAGAAGTGCCGATTTTCAAGAACGGGAATCCTATGATATGTTGGGAATTTTTTATAAAAATCATCCACGCCTTAAACGTATTTTGATGCCTGAAAGTTGGATAGGCTGGCCTTTACGTAAAGACTATATTACTCCCAATTTTTATGAAATACAAGATGCTCATTGAATGATAAAAAACAAATGTTTACTTATAGGATTAGATGAAACAATTCAAGATTTCAAGTCAAGGAATCTTTTTATCTTTTGTTCTAAATGAAAGAATGAAACAAAGTAACTGGACCATAATTCATATTTTGGGTGGGCTAAGAATCATTGGGACTCCCTGGTTTCTAATCTAGGATATCCATTTTGAATGAGCAGAAAGAATAGAATAAAAGGGGCTCCATGCCATGAACTTTGTACCGCGCATATGTTAGATAGACCCCGTGCCCGTCATAAGCGGGAGTGAAGAAATAGAATCTGAAATAAAATGCAAAATTCATCAAAGGGGGTCGAATTTAAAATGGAATTAGTACTATATACTATATCTGAAATAAATTCTGTCTATTCCTATCCTTTAACTCCTCTATACTTTGATATTTTTATTTTAATCGAGTAATTCATATTACATATATATATATATTTTTTTTTGAATGAAAGAGGACACAATAAAAAAAAAGATAATCTGATTTTTTTACTATGATAATACTTATAAAAATAGAGGTATATATCTCTTAGATGTATAAATATGTATCATGTTATAAGACTATAAAAAATATATTAAATCGTCTTTATGAATTGGAATGAATATCTATACATTAATCACATGTCAGGAACCAGATTTGAACTGGTGACACGAGGATTTTCAGTCCTCTGCTCTACCAACTGAGCTATCCCGACGACGACTTTTCGCACATTATTCTACTAGAATATTCATGTTTATGTCAATTAAAGGGACTAAAAAAAGATGCAAATCTTACCGAGTCCCTGGAATTTCTTGGGTCTTAAAAAAAAAAAGAAGACTTTCTTTGATATTTGATAAAAGTAAGGTAATGATATGGACTATGGATGATTCCACAATGGAATTATTTGTCTATATATGTTGATTCGCACATATATCGTATATACCTAACTAAAAGTTTGGATAGAATACAAGTATTTCTGTTCATACCTATTTGGAAACAGTAGAGTGAATGAGAAATGTAGAAGATTTTGAACTACCAACAGAACAAAAAAGGGTTAGGAAGTAAAATGTATTTTTATTGGGGATAGAGGGACTTGAACCCTCACGATTTCTAAAGTCGACGGATTTTCCTCTTACTATAAATTTCATTGTTGTCAATATTGACACGTAGAACGGGACTCTCTCTTTATTCTCGTCCGATTAATCATTTTTGTTTTAATGATAAATAAGACTCCGGAATGAATGATTTGATCACTGAATATCTGATTCTTCCTTCAACTTGAATTGTCATAGATTCACAATCACTTGTAAATTTTTCATAGAATTTCAATTCTATATAAATAAATTCGAAATAGAAGTCGTGATTAATCGTTTGATATGTCAGTATGTATTAGGTATATAGGGTCCTCCTTCCTTTCTGTAATTTTCATAGAAGGGGATTCCTGCTACCAACGCAAACAACTTCATTCGTTAGAACAGCTTCCATTGAGTCTCTGCACCTATCCCTTTTTTAAATTGTTATTTTGAATTTCTATATAATAGAAAATTCGAAATAGAGAAAATAAACCCTTTTTTCTCAAAACAGGGATTTGGCTCAGGATTGCCCATTTTTAATTCCAGGGTTTCTCTGAATTTGGAAGTTAACACTTAGTAGGTTTCCATACCAAGGCTCAATCTAATCAAGTCCGTAGCGTCTACCAATTTCGCCATATCCCCCTTTCTTTGATTTGACACCAGAATTTATCTGCCCGTTCCGTTGTGACCTCAGCCACTTTTTTAGTAGGAACCTTTTAATTAATGAAATATCGATTCTTATATCGAAAAAGTATACTTAGTCTCTTTCATATCATTTCCATTGAATAACCTATATTTGTTTTTGTTCCAATTAAAAAGGATTCTATCATTGATGTATCTACAATTCAATATAGATAGATATATCGTGCATATGATCTATGGGTTCTCTCTTTTTGGATTTTTCCAGCTTTATTTAGAATACTGGAACGATCGATACTCATCCTTATTTTTTTCGTGCTATCCGTTTCTGATCTGGATTCTATCTTTATTCTACTATTCTACTCTTTTTTTCGATTTTTATTATTTTGCGTTGCTTTTTGGAATTTCACTAATGAAAAAAAAAATAGAAATAAATTTTATATTAAGGATCTATTATTTATTATATATTCTTATTTTTTCTTATTCTTATATAGAATGAGATATTCTAGGATTGGAATATAATGACATATAATAAAATAACATATAAAAAAATGTAAATCTATTAAAAAGTAATTGTGAAAATATATTAATTAATAATAATTGCTATATAATATATATAATCTTAATAACAAAAATAACAAAAAATATAATATATAGTAACTAAGATCCTTGGGGTTTATTAAGTTCCTATGCATTATTTCTGTTCATTTTATGTCAGCCCGCTTAGCTCAGAGGTTAGAGCATCGCATTTGTAATGCGATGGTCATCGGTTCGATTCCGATAGCCGGCTTTCTTTTTCTATTTGTTTTTTATTCTATTTTTTCCATAATTGATAGATAATCTATCGAAATATTGAAAATAATATCCCGTTTTCTTCAAATATAAAGTTACTCGTCTTTTATGCCACAATAACTTTCAAGTATGAAAAAAAAAGGGGATTGGATAAATTAGGTATCCACGGAACAAAGAATAAAACGTAGCCTTAACTTCTTATATATAATCTATCTGAATATGGATACAATATATTGATACAATTCTTTTCATTTAGGAACAACGTTCCACTTTTACTTTTTTGTTCTACTTTATACTTTATAGTATTTCAGTGGATTTCATTTCATTTTGTTTATTCTTTTATTTAGTTCAGTTTTAATTTCGATTTATTATTTAAATATTGAAATTTGCATTTCAATAAAATAAAGGAGTCTTTATGTCTCGTTACCGAGGACCTCGTTTCAAAAAAATACGCCGTCTGGGAGCTTTACCGGGACTCACTAGTAAAAGACCTAGATCCGGAAATGATCCTAAAAACCAATTGCGTTCTGGGAAAAGATCACAATATCGTATTCGTTTAGAAGAAAAACAGAAATTGCGTTTTCATTATGGTCTGACAGAGCGACAATTACTTAGATATGTGCATATCGCTGGAAAAGCAAAAGGGTCCACAGGTCAGGTCTTACTACAATTACTCGAGATGCGTTTGGATAACATTATTTTTCGATTGGGTATGGCTTCGACCATTCCTGGAGCCAGGCAATTAGTTAATCATAGACATATTTTAGTTAATGGTCGTATAGTAAATATACCAAGTTATCGTTGCAAACCCCGAGATATTATTACTACAAAAGATAACCAAAGATCGAAAGCTCTGGTTCAAAATTATATTGACTCATCCTCCCGCGAGGAATTGCCACAACATTTGACTGTGGACTCATCCCAATATAAAGGGTTCGTAAATCAAATAATAGATAGTAAATCAGTCGGTTTGAAAATTAATGAGTTGTTAGTCGTAGAATATTATTCCCGTCAGACTTGAGCCTAACGAAAACGACGTTCGGATAACTTTTCCCCTTTTATGTATTACAGCGGTAAGGTAATACTGGAATTTTCAACCTTTCCAGTACCTTTTTATTTTGCGTACCACATTCCTAATGTGGAATACCTAGGAAAAAGAGGGGTCTTACTGTTGGAATAGAAATAATGTTATGGATTGTTATTTGATTTGATACATTGTGGCCGGTAACGTTGACGAATTAGTGAAGTTACAGAAACGGAAAGAGAGGGATTCGAACCCTCGGTAAACAAAAGCCTACATAGCAGTTCCAATGCTACGCCTTGAACCGCTCGGCCATCTTTCCGACATAATCTTATTATTGATCAGAAACCAACTGAATAGCGAGTTGTTCATATTATTGCAGTACAAGTATAGCCAATCAGTTCTAATAGAAAAAAACAAAAATAAAAAACTTCAATTTTCAAAAAAGAAAAATATTTCGTTTTTTATAATGATGAAATCAAAATATCTCTAATTATCAGAATCCGTAGGAAAATAAAGTTCTTGATTCTTTAACTTATATGAAATAGTAATATTTCTGTTCATTGGTATACTACTTTTTAGGGTAAAAACTAAAATAGGATAAAATAGAATCCGATAAAAATATTTATTACGTCTTACTCTTCAAAAAGAAACAATTTGAGTAGAGAAAGAAAGTCCATATTTTTTTAGAATTAGTCCGTTTTTATGTTATTTCGTACTGTATAATTCCTTTATTTGTGAGATCATTTTCCCCGAGGGAAATGAGAAGAATTCAAAATGGATAGCTAATTATGTCTAGATCTCGTATAAATGGAAATTTTATTGATAAGACCTTCTCAATTGTAGCCAATATCTTATTACAAATAATTCCGACAACTTCAGGGGAAAAGGAGGCATTTACCTATTACAGAGATGGTGCGATTTGATTCTTTTTTTTTTTAGCCCTCAAAAGTCTTACGATAAAGAACCATGATTCAAGATAGAAAGACAAAATTATTGAAATAAAACTACGCTTGATGAAGGTGAAGTTTGGAGATGGAACAACTCCTTCTGTCGTGTATCCTCGATTGATGCAGCCTCAGATGCTTCAATTGTTGATTTAAGTATTGAGCAAAAGGTTACACCTATGGGTTCTGTATTGGAGGTCATTCTTACTTACTATACTAGTATCCATAGGTAGCATAGAGGAAGAAGCACTACGCCCAGGAATCAACAATATTAAAACTTTGTTATAAACTACCCCTTTTCCTCACCGGTATCGGGACTAATAAGAATGGTTAGGACAACAAGCATCCATCTCGTTCGTACTTTGGATACCCGTATAACCATCGAAGATCGTTGAAGTGCCTAATTCCTGAAAATAAGGGACGTTGAGGACAAAGAAATTGTTGGAGTTACCATTTCTATCTGGCACTCATATGATTGGTGTTAAGAAAAAACAAAAGCTCTTGCAGGAAGGCTGGCTAGAAATTTCTTGTAAAAATACTAGCCCCTGTCAGTTCATAATGAAAATATTGGAATTTCGCTTCTATAGATTATTCGCCTTAAAGTAATATGCACAGAGAGGAGGAGCCGTATGAGATGAAAATCTCACGTACGGTTCTGGAACGGAGATTTTTTGAATAGAATAAACGACCGTAACGGATGTCGGCTCAATCCGAAGGAAATTATGCGGAAGCTTTACAGAATTATTATGAAGCTATGCGACCAGAAATTGATCCCTATGACCGAAGTTATATACTCTATAATATAGGACTTATACACACAAGCAACGGGGAACATACGAAGGCTTTGGAATATTATTTTCGGGCACTAGAACGAAATCCGTTCTTACCACAAGCTTTTAATAATATGGCCGTGATCTGTCATTACGTGCGACTATCTCCACTATAGAAATAAGGAAAAAAGATCAAATTTTCTAGTAAATACTAGAAAAAGGGCTTTCTACATATGCATCGTTCAAAGCAACGATTTTTAGAAGCTGTAGCAAGTTTGCAGGAACCCAAGAAAAAATGGGTACGGCCTATCTATTTCTATTCTATGGATAAAGGATCCAATTGATAGAGAAAGCACCGTAAAGATCAATTTGTTTTGGATCGACACAATAAGAACTGCTTACTTATCTCATAATATGGGAGTTAGGAATCAACTTATGTAATAGAATTGATCCACTAAGGTATTGAGCAGCGGTGTAGCATCAAATCCCAAAGATAGTAAGTTTTCTTTATTATGTAAGAAAGTCTTTTTCAAAAATTCTATATGAATTTCATTTCATCTATGAAACTGAGATAGTTACCTTTCATAAAATTATAATAATAATTATATGGGAAGATACCCATATTTTATTCTTATGAAGTGAAGGTGGGAAAAAAGATAAAACTAATTTATGGATCAAAATTAGAGTTTGAAACTTATGTAATTAACTTCTTCTGGTTAACCCAAGAAAATAGGAAATATATTTCTGAAAAATCGAAGATAAGATGGATTAAGATGGGACGCCAAAAGAATTAATTGCGGAGCCGTATGAGATAGGAAACTCTCAAGTACGGTTCTTAGGAAAGGAATTTAGTTACCTATTCCGACCGGGGAGAACAGGCCATTCGACAGGGGGATTCTGAAATTGCGGAGGCTTGGTCCGATCAAGCTGCGGAGTATTGGAAACAAGCTATAGCGCTTACTCCAGGTAATTATATAGAAGCACATAATTGGTTGAAGATCACAAGGCGGTTTGAATAAGACCACTTTTCTTTTTAATTTGGTTGTTGGGTACATCAATTAAATAAAATGGATCATTCTCTGGGAGGATCCAATCAAGGAATTTCATTATATCCTTTTCTAAAATCATTCTATTTTGTATTTGTAGAGTATTTCATAAGAATAAATGGTAGGAACACAATAGAGAATTAATATAACTAATAAAAGATACCTTATTTTTAAGGTAATGGCTAAATATGAATATCTGATGTATCCTAATGGATATATCCTATTAATTATTAATGAACAATGATCTTGTAATTTCTAATAGATTAATAAGAGATTCTGTTGCATGGAAGTGGATTCATATAGTTATTTATACAATAACAAGACTTTTGTGATACAATACTTTATACAATAACAATACTTTTGTGAATACATTAGATTAAGTTCCACAAGAAAATTGTTTTTTCGTTACGCCATGAAAAGGTTTCCAATATTTTAAGGGGTCCGCTGGGCGCCCAATCGCTATGTCATAATAGATCCGAACACTTGCCCCAAATCGACTTCAATATGATAATTGCTCTAGTGAATAACTAAAAAACATAAATGGGAGATAGGAAAGAAGGGAACTGATCATAAATATCTATCTTTCAGAGGTTCACTAAAAACTTGACTATTGGCGGGTCTCTTTGTATGTGTTGTCCGGAAAGAGGAGGACTCAATGATTATTCGTTCGCCGGAACCAGAAGTTAAAATTGTAGTGGATAGGGATCCCGTAAAAACGTCTTTCGAGCAATGGGCCAGACCGGGTCATTTCTCAAGAACCATAGCTAAGGGTCCTGATACTACTACGTGGATCTGGAACCTACATGCTGATGCTCACGATTTTGATAGTCATACTAGTGATTTGGAAGAAATCTCTCGAAAAGTCTTTAGTGCCCATTTCGGTCAACTCTCCATTATCTTTCTTTGGCTGAGTGGGATGTACTTCCACGGTGCTCGTTTTTCTAATTATGAAGCATGGCTAAGCGATCCTACTCACATTGCACCTAGTGCCCAAGTAGTTTGGCCAATAGTGGGTCAAGAGATATTGAATGGTGATGTTGGCGGGGGTTTCCGAGGAATACAAATAACCTCCGGTTTTTTTCAGATTTGGCGAGCATCCGGAATAACTAGTGAATTGCAACTCTATTGTACCGCAATTGGTGCATTGGTTTTTGCATCATTAATGCTTTTTGCCGGTTGGTTCCATTATCACAAAGCTGCCCCAAAATTGGCCTGGTTTCAAGATGTAGAATCCATGTTGAATCACCACTTAGCGGGATTATTAGGACTCGGGTCTCTCTCTTGGGCCGGACACCAAATCCATGTATCTTTACCGATTAACCAATTTCTCGACGCTGGAGTGGACCCTAAAGAAATACCACTTCCCCATGAATTTATCTTAAATCGGGATCTTTTAGCTCAACTTT